ATACCTCGAGAAGTAGAAAGAATTACAATTCCGATCCCGCCTAAAATTCTAGGAATTCGTTGATAGTTAGAATAGATTCGTAGACCAGGCCGACTGATCCGTTTTAAATTTAAAATATTTCTATAAGGCCTTTTCCTATTCCTTCTATGTCGTAGGGTTAAAACAAAAAAATCCTTTTTGTTTTCTTGATGTTTTCTCACGTTTTCGATAAAACCTTCTCGTAAAAGTATTTTAACAATATTTTCAGTGATATTAGTAGATGCTATTCGAACCACTCTTTTTTTATCCATATCAGCATTTCGTATAGAGGTTATTATGTCAGCAATAGTATCCTTACCCATGATGAATTAAAATTCTTGGTGCTCCCAAATTTTGATATAATCAACATGCTTTTCTTGTTTTTTTACTTATTTGTTTATGAATATGAATTCTTAAAGGCATATGCATGAGACATAATCTATTAATTAATCTGAATCCATTTCTTAATCTCTTTCTTTCAAATACTTTACTCTAACCATATCATGGTCTCATTTTATAATACCTCCGGAGCTAATGAAACTATTTTAGTAAAATTTAACTGTCTCAATTCCCGGGCAATTGCACCAAAAACCCGAGTTCCCTTTGGGTTTCCTTCTTGATCGATGACAACCGCAGCATTGTCATCATATCGTATTATCATACCGTTATCACGTTTGAGTTCTTTACAAGTACGTACAATTACAGCTCTGACCACTTCTGATCTTGCTAGGGGCATATTTGGCACTGCTTCTTTGATCACAGCAACAATAACGTCACCGATATGAGCATATCGACGATTGCTAGCTCCTATGATTCGAATACACATCAATTCTCGAGCCCCGCTGTTATCCGCTACATTCAAAAGGGTCTGAGGTTGAATCATATCATTTTTTTTATAATCTATTCTTTCAATGCAAAGGGCGAAGAAAAAAGAAATATTGTTTGTCCAAAAAAAGAAATCAGCACCTGCTATTGTTTTTTTTTTTTTTTAATCCTCAAGACCTATTTCCTTTGATTCTCCATTTTTATGCCAAAATAATGAATTGAGTTCGTATAGGCATTTTAGACGATGCTATTGAAATAGCCTTTCTGGCTATATTTTCTGTTACTCCACCCATTTCATAAAGGATTCGACCTGGTTTAACAACAGCTACCCAATATTCAGGGGATCCTTTCCCCGAACCCATACGTGTTTCTGCGGGTCTTACTGTAACCGGTTTGTCTGGAAATATACGTACCCATATTTTTCCACCACGTCGTGCATTTCGTGTCATTGCTCGTCGACCTGCTTCTATTTGTCTAGATGTGATCCAAGCAGGTTCAAGTGCCTGAAGAGCATATTTACCGAAAGAAATATGATTACCTCGATAAGATATTCCCTTCATTCTTCCTCTATGTTGTTTACGGAATCTGGTTCTTTTGGGGTTATAGTTGATGGTTGGTTCTGAATTCCATCTCTACTACAGAACTGGACGTGAGAGTTTCTTCTCATCCAGCTCCTCGCGAATAAGAAAATCTTCAACTTCTATATTATTCGTTTGTATATCTTGTTTTTTTAGATAACTAAACATATTAATATTTCTATTTTAAATTTATGTATGACTTTTTATTTTTATAATGTTATAACGAATCTTTATTTTGTTTTGTCTTTTATTTTCTTCGATTGACCCAAATTTAGCAATCCAAGAAAATAAAGGTTTCGCAGGCGAATATTTACTCTTTTCATCGCTATTTCAGTTGTAGGGTTAGCTCTTGGTTTTTCTTTTCCCAATAGATGAATATGAATGAATTAGTCTCTGGTTTGTTCCGCCATCCCGATCAATGAATCCGTTTTCAATAGATTTGGATTCATAGGTTCCATCGTTCCCATCGCTTCTTATTTAATGGTTAGGTCTGATTTCTACAATGGAGCTCATAATGAAATTTTTTCTTGAGTCAATCTTCTTAGTCTTTATTGACTCGAAGCTCTTATTTTTTTATTTTATAAACAGATTCATTTAATTATGTACGAATCAGTATTGATGCTTTATTACACTGCCTTTTATGAGATGACTCATAGACCTTACATATTGGATGGAATTATATATCATTGGTATTTTTCTCTCTCTTTCTTTCACCCTTCCTTTTATCCACATCTTTGTTCTCTATTTCGCTTTATAACTTAGAATTAGATTGATTTTTCTTTTGTTTATGCAAAAAATATTTCAGTTGCTACAATGATATGACCGATATATCATATCTTGACTGGTTCTTTGGATCCAGATAATGCGAAGTGATGAGTTGGTTATTAGTCCTATAGTTATTAGTTTATACTAAGAGGCTGGTCTTTTTTTTTATTTAATCCTAACCCTAAAAAAACCAACGAGTCACACACTAAGCATAGCAATTATATCAAATGGCCAATCGAATTTTTATTCAACCATATAGAATTAAGAATTATAATTCTTCTTTTTAGTTTTGATTGAACAGAAAAAAAGGAACG